GTTCGAATCCCTCTCTCTCCTTACCTTCACCTAATTTACCGATCTTACTAATCACAATAGATCAAATAGCAATGGATACGACTATTCCAACAGTTAGACCTTTCTTTGATATGGATTCTCTATTCCTAATGGCTGTGGTACGGAAAAGACTGTTAAAGAAAATAGTAGACAAGGAATGAAAATATCCCTCTCGGTCTATGACACCTAAACGGAAGAAAAATCCGGATCAAACCCTTATTTATCTTAACCTTAGGTTAATTTACGAAAGGGAGCAAAATGGGGTCGAACCCTTATTCTTATTAGTCTTTTTTTTTTTTTTTAGGTTTAAGTCTGACGAGAATAATATTCTACAACTAACAATTCATTTATTTTCAAACCGACCCACTTACTATCTATTATTTGATTGACTAATCCTTTATATTGGAATGCTTGAAGAGTCAAATGGTTTGGCAATTCCTCATTAGGGGATGAATCGAGAGAATTTTGAATTAGAGCTTTAGATTTTTGTTCATCCCTCGCCGCAATAGTATCTCGGGGTTTGCAGCGATAACTTGGTATATCTACTATACGACCATTGACTAAAATATGTCTATGGTTAACTAATTGGCGAGCTCCCGGAATAGTCGGAGCCATACCCAACCGAAAAAGGATGTTATCCAGGCGCATTTCAAGCAATTGTAGTAAAACCTGACCTGTTGACCCCTTTGCCTTTCCGGCGATACGAACGTATTTAAGTAATTGTCGTTCTGTAAGACCATAATGAAAACGCAATTTTTGTTTTTCTTCTAGGCGAATACGATATTGGGATTTTTTCCCGGAACGCGATTGGTTTCTAAGATCACTTCCAGCTCTGGGCCTTTTATTAGTTAGCCCTGGTAAAGCCCCCAGGCGCCGTATTTTTTTGAAACGAGGACCTCGGTAACGCGACATAAAGACTCCTTCTTCTTATTTATATTTAATTATTATTATTAATTCTTATTGATGAAATTTCATCATTCTACAGAATAAATCTAAACTAAAAATGAACTAAATTCTAAATAAAGCCAAATTTACTGAAGTATTATTCTATTAAAGAATAATGAGATGAGTTGGATAAATATCCAGATCTTTATATTCTATATATAGAAAAAGAAAAGGATTCTTTTTATGAGATAGTTGGAAATTCCTATAACATAAAAAATAAATGGCTTTTGCGAAAAGAGGAAGACACTTTTTTTTTTTTTCAATATTCTTTGATTTCAAAGATGCATTATCAATCATGTAAAACATCGAATAAAATAAATAGAGAAAAGCCTACTATCGGAATCGAACCGATGACCATCGCATTACAAATGCGATGCTCTAACCTCTGAGCTAAGCAGGCTCACATAACATAAATTTGACATACATAAGAATTCAATAAACTCTTAGAATTTTGCTATTAACTATTTAATTTAAATTCTTGGCTATTCATATTCGCTATTATGATTTCGCTATTATGATTATGAATATATTAATTAATAATTTAAAGATTAAAGTTAAAGAATAGAATATAGAATTTCAAATAACTGTTAAATATTATATTATATAACATAAATATTATATTATAGAACATAACAATTAATGTAGCGATATAGAATTTCAAATTTTTTATCACAATTAAATATTTTTTATTATTTTTAATAAAAAAAAAAAGAATCGACCGTTCAAGTATTTGAAATTTTTGGGGGAAAGGAGTGGAAGAGAGACAGATGTTTAGGGTATGTATCCACCTATATTGAATTGCGGATACAGAAATGATAAAATAGTTTTTGATTGGACCGAATATGAGCCTCCTATAGATATAGTAGATATAGAATATGAAAGAAGATAGACAAGAAATCAAAGACAAAGAGGAGAAAACACTTTTTCGAGACAGGAATCGCCATCTATCTAATGAATTCAACTGTTCCGCTATAAATGAAAGAAAAAAGGGAACGAGATCACAATGAGATTTTCATCTCAAAAAGGGGGATATGGCGAAATCGGTAGACGCTACGGACTTAATTGGATTGAGCCTTGGTATGGAAACTTACTAAGTGATAACTTTCAAATTCAGAGAAACCCTGGAATTAATAAAAATGGGTAATCCTGAGCCAAATCACGTTTTCCGAAAACAAACAAAGGTTCAGAAAGCGAAAATAAAAAAGGATAGGTGCAGAGACTCGATGGAAGTTGTTCTAACGAATGGAGTTGATTGTCTTACATTGGTAGAGGAATCCTTCTATCGAAACTTCAGAAAAGATGAAGGATAAACCTGTATACATAATACAGAAGAATTGGTATGAATCAATTCCATATTGAAGAAAGAATCGAATATCCATTGATCAAACCATTCACTCCATAATCTGATAGATCTTTTGAAGAACTGATTAATCGGACGAGAATAAAGATAGAGTCCCGTTCTACATGTCAATACCGGCAACAATGAAATTTATAGTAAGAGGAAAATCCGTCGATTTCAAAAATCGTGAGGGTTCAA